CATTGAATGAATTGATTCCCATCAGAATAAAGTTCTACGCGTACACCTACCAATTCGACATAAATTTCAAGGTATTTCATCAAGTCCTGTGATGAAGAAATTATCGAAAATTGTTTGAATTTAGTTCAGGGGACAAGACAGGTAGAATTTCTTCATCACGCTTACTAAATTTATCGTTTGTTAATTTCCTTCTTTTATTGTGAGATATTCTTATCATCTTAACAATAAATGAATCAATGAATGGAAGAATGAAAGCGAAAGAAGTGGAACTTAACCCCCTTTTTTCTTTGGACCAGCGACTCCCCGAAAACCCTATACTTTGTTACTTTGTATTATTTACACCTTTTTTTTATATTAGACGAAATAAATATAGATTTCGATACTAGATTTATATTTTATATATCTAATATATCTAGATATATATTTTATATATTTATATAAAATTTTATATATATATTATATATATAATAGAGTACAGAATGCCCATTCTAATGAATGATTCATGAATATGAATGACGAATCAACAAGTTATCTGCAATTAGGAAAAGCGGAAAGATTCCTCGGATCTAATCATACCATTCCATTATATTGACAATTAGAAGAAAGGGATGATACTATCATCATAGTACCATGGCGGCTAGACAAGTAGGCCCCCATCGTCTAGTGGTCCAGGACATCTCTCTTTCAAGGAGGCAACGGGGATTCGACTTCCCCTGGGGGTAGGGTCGAAGTTGATCACGAATTCCCAATAGTCTTACACGCGAGCCTTCCTGGGTCGATGCCCGAGCGGTTAATGGGGGCGGACTGTAAATTCGTTGGCAATATGTCTACGCTGGTTCAAATCCAGCTCGGCCCACTAATTCGCCAATCTACCACGTATAATCCCCGTGCCCTTCAAAAATACTCGATACGGAGATAAAGATAAAGAATCAAAATTTCTGCTAGATCCCTTATTTCCCCGGGATTGTAGTTCAATTGGTCAGAGCACCGCCCTGTCAAGGCGGAAGCTGCGGGTTCGAGCCCCGTCAGTCCCGACGGATCCACTAAATACATCAATCAATTCGAAAGGGGGCCAGGGGCAGAATTTCATTCCCAAAACAAAAAAAGGGTCTTTTTTCTTTTCTTTGTGGTAGGAGAAAAACATATGTGGGCGGATTAATACAATTATCGATAGCATGATAGTAAGCATTCCAAGAAATCCTGGATCCGTTTTTTCGATTGTTCCCGACCCTGAATACTATATGTTTTTTTGGAGAGGGGCACACATACACAAATGGAATTCACAATAAAAAATGAATTTAACAAGATTGCCCTAAGAGAATTAGAAGACTTTTCTAGATTAAACAATTTCTCTTTGTGGCCCCGGTTTTGTATAACCCCAATTACTAATTTTAAAATGGATTGCATTCAAATTGCACACTGAGCTTCTGATATATATTCCCAGCGCTAATAATTTACGGAAGGGGGTAACAAAAGACAGATCAACCAAGGATACCAGTCCTCTTAGCAATGGAATAATAAATTTGTTTCTTTCTTGTTTTGATTTGTAACTATGTGACTAATGGAAGTGGGAGGGCAATCTGATGAAGTATCATCAGATGGTTGTACGTAGAATAGATTCTAGAAAAAAAGAACGGAAACAGACGATAAATAAAAGAATTTTGGATTGGGTCCGGAATCCAAGCTGGGATTCCGTATGGATAAAAGAACTTCCTATGTTATACTATTCCATTTTCGACGAGAAATTGATTTGACAGCTCAGATATTGTTATTCATGATCTTCATACGATTCAAAACCAGCGAGATTGAGAGGGAATTCATTCATTGAATTTACAGGTGAAAGGTTTATCATCTCTATGGGACTAAATCCCGAGTTATTGCGAAGTAAAAAAAGATTCGATTATGGAAGTAAATATTCTTGCATTTATTGCTACTGCACTATTCATTCTAGTTCCTACCGCCTTTCTACTTATCATTTACGTAAAAACAATCAGTCAAAATGATTAATTAATTAATCATTAATTTGAAATTTGAATTAAACTTGACTTCTGAGTTCTTATCAAAAATTGACGAAATAAAATGAAAAGGATTCCAATTTTCGCGTCTTAAATGAAACTTAAATGAAATAAGCGGACTATAATCCGCAGTATTCTAATAGATAGATCGTATGGTCGAAAGATTCATCTATTTCTTTCGACCATATGATCTATTGGTATTATTGTAGTGTATAAAGTTGTACTCTAGAATAAAGGTAGAGGCTTAATATAGATTAATATACAATATTCTATATGTTATATATGTATGTGGATATCAATTCCATATATGGAATTGATATAGCACCCAATTCTATTTATTTGCTACACCTATTTGTATTTGTTTCGATCAATCTGAAATAATCGTTTTACTCTTATTCTTATGTCTTAGGGTTCGAATTACTAGTTAGTAGGTACTAGGTTTTTCTGATGTTCAATACGAATCTCGGTATCTATCAAAAGAAATA